TATTATTGTTTGATCAGATCATTGAATCATTTATTTCTATTGCAATCCATTCAATTTTGATTTCTACACACGTCTTTTTTTAGGAGGCCTACATCCATTATGTGGCATAGGGGTTACGTCACGTACGAAACTTAATAGTATACCACTTCTACGAATGGCTCGTAATGCTGCATCTCTTCCGAGACCAGGGCCTTTTATCATGACTTCTGCTCGTTGCAGACCCTGATCCACTGCCGTACGAATAGCATTTCCTGCTGCGGTTTGAGCAGCAAATGGTGTCCCTCTTCTTGTGCCTCTGAATCCACAAGTACCAGCGGAGGACCAAGAAACCACCCGACCTATTACATCTGTAACAGTCACAATGGTATTGTTGAAACTCGCTTGAACATGAATAACTCCTTTTTGTATTCTACGTCCATTCTTACGTGAACCAATTCTTGGTATAGCTTTTGTCATATTTTATCATCTCATAAATATGAGTCAGAGATATACGGATATATCCATTTCATGTCAAAACAGATCCTTTATTTGTACATCGGACCGTTTAGAAAGTCCCTTGTTAGAAAGATTACCCCTGTCTCTGTTTATGTTTCGGATTGGAACAAATTACTATAATTCGTCCCCGCCTACGGATCAGTCGACATTTTTCACAAATTTTACGAATGGAAGCCCTTATTTTCATATTTGTTATTCCTTAATTCCAAATATACTCCTTGGAAGAAAATAAGTCTCTTGAAATTTTGAACCTCGAATTGTATTCCCATGAAAGGAATGTTTAAATTCAAATAAAAAGCCGCCTAATCATTCGACTCTTTGTTGCGAAGTCTATAAATTATACGTCCCCTAGTTGAATCATACCGACTTACTTCGATTTTGACTCTATCTCCTGGTAGTATCCGGATAAAACTCCGTCGGATCCTCCCCGAAACATAACCTAGAATCAGATCTTCATTGTCTAAACGAACTCGGAACATACCATTGGGAAGTGATTCAGTAATTAAACCTTCGTGAATCAATTTTTGTTCTTTCATTCCAGGTAACCCCCTTGAAGTATCAACTAATGGAGGAGGAGTAATAGTAGACAATTCGTCTTTCCTCTCTTTTTCCCAAATAGCAAGTTACGGATCAAATTCGGATACCAGAGGGATCACCAGATATAATACAAAATTTCTCCCCCAATTCTTTCTAGTCGAGCTTCTCGATCTGTCATTATACCTCGAGAAGTAGAAAGAATTACGACCCCCATTCCACCTAAAATCCTAGGAATTCGTTGATGGTTGGAATAGATTCGTAGACCGGGACGACTGATACGCTTTAAAATATTTCTATATGTTCCTTTCCTATTCCTTCTATGTCGCAGGGTTGAAACCAAAAAAGATTTGTTGTTTTCCCTATGTTTCCTAACATTTTCAATAAACCCTTCTTGTAGAAGTATTTTAACAATGTTTTCGGCGATATTAGTAGATGCTATTCGAACCGTTCCTTTTTTATCCATGTTAGCATTTCTTATAGAAGTTATTATATCGGCAATAGTGTCCCTACCCATGACGAACTAAAATTATGGGTGCCTTCCAGTTTTGATATAATCAACATGTTCCTTTTTTTTTTTTTCATTTTTTCTTATTTATTTATGAATTATTAAAGGTATATGCGTGAGACACAATCTACTAACGTGATCTATTTCAGAGACCTGACTATATTCTATCACGGTCTCATCTACTAGTATTTATAAGACTTCAGGAGCTAATGAGACTATTTTAGTGAAATTCAACTGCCTCAATTCCCGCGCGATCGCTCCAAAAACTCGAGTTCCTTTTGGATTTCCTTCTTGATCAATGACAACTGCTGCATTGTCATCATATCGTATTATCATACCGTTGTCGCGTTTGAGTTCTTTACATGTACGTACAATTACAGCTCTGATCACTTCTGATCTTTCGAGAGGCATATTGGGCACTGCTTCTTTGATTACAGCAACAATAACGTCACCAATATGAGCATATCGTTGATTACTAGCTCCTATGATTCGAATACACATCAATTCTCGAGCCCCGCTGTTGTCCGCTACATTCAAATGGGTCTGAGGTTGAATCATATCATTTTTTTTTTTGAATCTGCTCTTTCAATGCAAAAGGCAAAGGAAAAAGAGAGAAATATTGTCTGCCCAGAAATCCAAAAATCTGCGATTGTATTTTTCATCACAAATACCCTTCACATACCTATCACGCGATAATGAATTGAGTTCGTATAGGCATTTTGCACGCAGCTATTGAAATAGCTGCTCTGGCTACAGTTTCTGATACTCCGCCCATTTCATAAAGTATTCGACCGGGTTTAACGACAGATACCCAATATTCGGGAGATCCTTTCCCCGAACCCATACGTGTTTCGGTAGGTCTTACTGTAACGGGTTTGTCGGGAAATATACGTACCCATATTTTTCCACCACGGCGTGCATATCGTGTCATTGCTCGTCGTCCTGCTTCTATTTGTCTAGATGTGATCCAAGCGGGTTCAAGTGCCTGAAGAGCGTATCTGCCGAAACAAATATGATTGCCTCGATAAGATATTCCCTTCATTCTTCCTCTATGTTGTTTACGGAATCTGGTTCTTTTGGGGTTATAGTTGATGGTTGTTTCTCAATCCCATCTCTACTGCAGAACCGGACATGAGAGTTTCTTCTCATCCAGCTCCTCGCGAATGAAACGATTCAATAATATTACGTATATGTATTTATTGAATGAATAATACACTGAATCATGGAATTTATTGATATTTAATCTGTCACACGGGAAGCCGTATAGTATATAGTATATACGGCTAGACGGATATTTCTATTTTATTTATATGGGATAATGCCTTTCTTTTGAAAATGAATCCTTGACCTTTACCGAATCTGTCAAAATACTGCAATCCAATAATGGTTTCGCGGGCGAATATTGACTCTTTCCATATTTGCTTCATTCGTAGGGTGAACCCATGACCTATCAGAAGAAATTAATTGGTTCCTGGTTGATTCCGCCATCCCACCCAATGAATCATTAGGATTCGTTTTCAATAGAATCTTCCGCAGTCACAGGTTTCGTCGTTCCCATAGCTTTTCCATTAATGGCTAGGCCTGAACTATGCAATGGAGCTCCTAATTAAATTCGTTCCCGAGCCAATCTCCTCAGTCTCTATTGACTCGGGGCTCTTTATTATTTGTATTTTTCTTATGAACCGTATTCATCTAATTATGGACGAATCAGTATTGATGCTTTATCACACTGCCTTTTATGATATGATGTGATTGATAGACCATACATATTGGAATCATATATCATGGAGATTCTCCTTCTCTCTTTCTCTCGCCCTTCCAGTTACCCACATCCCTCTATTTTTCTTTCCAACCTATAAATGGATTTTTCCTTTATGAAAAAAAAAAAGATTTCAGTTGCTACAACTATATGATCGATACATCATATGGCGACTGCTTCCTTGGATCTCGATAATACAAAGCAATGAGTTGGTTACTAGTTCTTATAGTTATTAGTTAGGGGCTGGTCTGTTTTTTGAATCCCAACTTTAAATAAAAAACCAACGAGTCACACACTAAGCATAGCAGTTCCACCAAAAGGTCAATCGAATTTTTATTCAACCTTATAGAATTAGAATTGCTCATTTTTCTTTTTTTTTTTTATTGAAGTGAAAAAGAATAGTTTGTAGTTTTTGTTCTATCACTGAATAGAATGGCAAGCAAAGGAAGGGTCCATTATTGCTCGTCTACAAATATCCAAATTTTGATGCCCAATGCCCCATAGGCAGTTCGAACTGTATAGGAACAATGATCAATTTTAGCTCGAATGGTTTGGAGGGGAACCCTACCTTCTCTGATCCATTCGACACGTGCAATTTCTTTTCCGTCGATACGCCCTGCAATTTCCACTTGAATTCCTTTTGTGTCTGCTTGTTCAGTTAATTCAATAGCTTTTTTCATTGCCTTTCGAAACGAAACCCTATTCTTTAATTGTAGAGCTATATATTCTGCAAGAATATTAGGTTGTCCATAAGGTTTTGCAACTCTTGTAATAGCAATGTTAAGTCTCCGATTCACAGAATGAAGCCCCTTTTGTACATTGATCTGCAATTCTTCGATTCCTCGTGTTTGGCCTTCTATTAACAAATTTGGGAATCCAATATAGATTATGACCTGGATCAAGTCCATTTTTTTTTGAATCTCTATATGTGCAATTCCAATTCCTTCGAAACTTGAAGATACTCTTATATTTTTTTGTACATATATCTTGATACAATCCCGTATTTTTTCATCTTCCTGGAGACCTATGTAATAACTTTTTGGTTGTGCGAACCAAAGGGAACGATGACTTTGGTTTTCGCCAAGGCGGAAACCAAGTGGATTTATTTTTTGACCCATCTTTTTTTTCTCTCTCTCTCTCCTTCTCTATATATCTTTCTATTATAGGATCTCTCCATACATTTTTTGTTTCTAAAAATATATCCTGATCTGTTTTCTTTTTAGAGCTATCCTTCAATACAATAATTATATGACAGGCGGGTCTTTCTATCGGATAACTACGTCCTCTAGCCCTGGGTTTTAACTTTTTCACGATAGTACCCCCATTGACTTCGGCTTTACTAATGACTGAATCAGCTTCGTTGAAACTTTTATTGTGACTAGCATTTGCTGCTGCCGAATAAACCAGTTTAAAAATGGGATAAAATGCTCGATAAGGCATGAGTTCCAGTAACATAAGTGTTTTCTCGTAGGAATGCCCACGAATCTGATCAATGACTCTTCGTGCTTTGTGAGCAGACATACATATACGTTGAGCTAAAGCTTGTACTTGTGTACTCGAGCTCCTCTTCATCTTCTGCTTTTTCAAGGTCTTCTTCCACTTTCTCCACTTTGACATAAGATAAGGTTCGCCTCCCGCCAATGAACGATGAGCACCTATTTCACTTTATTTTATTAACGGAGAGATCTAGTATCGTTTCTCGCGTGTCCCTGGAAAGTAAGAGTAGGTGCAAATTCTCCTAATTTTTGACCCACCATACGATCCGTTATATAAATAGGTAAATGCGCCTTTCCATTATGAATGGCAATTGTATTGCCGATCATTGTGGGTATAATGGTAGATGCCCGGGACCAAGTTACTATTATCTCTTTTTCCTCTCTCATGTTAAGCTTCTTTATTTTTTCCAATAAATGATTAGCTACAAAAGGATTTTTTTTTAGTGAACGTGTCACGGCCTATTATTCCCCCCCCTTTTTTTTTTGAAAAGACGAGTAAAAAACAATATTTATTTGATTTTGAATATTCCTATTTACGGCGACGAATAATAAAACTATTACTATATTTATTCCTTTTCCTACTTCTTCTTCCAAGCGCAGGATAACCCCAAGGGGTTGTGGGTTTTTTTCTACCAATCGGGGCCCTCCCTTCACCACCCCCGTGGGGATGGTCTACAGGGTTCATAACTACCCCTCTTACTACAGGACGCCTACCTAGCCAACACTTAGATCCGGCTCTACCCAAACTTTTCTGGTTCGCCCCAACATTACCCACTTGTCCGACTGTTGCTGAGCAGTTTTTGGATATCAAACGGACCTCCCCAGATGGAAATCTTAATGTGACCGATTTACCCTCTTTTGCAATCAGTTTCGCTACAGCACCTGCTGCTCTAGTTAATTGTCCACCCTTTCCAAGCGTGATTTCTATGTTATGTACGGCCGTGCCTAAGGGCATATGGGTTGAAGTAGATTTTTCTTTTTGATCAATAAAAACCCCTTCCCAAACCGTACAAGCTTCTTCCAAAGCATACGGCTTTCCGGATGTATATATATATATTATATGATGATATCTAGACAGATGGATTTTATATGAATCGTGTGATGAAGTACCACATGAGTGGATATATAGGAATACAAATCTGCCAAATCACTCATGTTATGATCTTATACATCCTAGGTCTCTCCGTTTCGTCATCTGGCTTATGTTCTTCATGTAGCATTCAGACCGAATGACTCTATGAAATTACGTCGCTACTTCCACATATTACGGGTAACGTAGGAGACATTTCTATTTTTCCCCGGGGGGATTTTTAGAATTACCACCACTTAGCTTTCAATTCACCTCTGACCATCAAATGAAATGTGAATAACCCATCCTCTTCTCTTTGAAACAAGGGTCGCTTCCGCTTCTGTCCGTGCTTCAAACAATTTTGTCTTCTCCATATTACCATATCTTGAGTGTCAATAATTTTATATGAGGAACTACTGAACTCAATCACTTGCTGCCGTTACTCTTCAGTTTTCTGTTGAGGTCTATCCCGTAGAGGTACTCAAATTGGATCAGTGATCAATTTCTAGGTTTCGTCGTAAACCTAATTGGTTACTTCCAATTACGTAAATCCATAGTTCAAACCGCACTCAAAGGTAGGGCATTTCCCATTGATATAGGAACTTCTGTACCGGAAACAATGGTATCTCCAATTATAGCCCCTCTGGGATGTAAAATATATCTTTTCTCACCATCTCCATAGTGTATGAGACAAATGTATGCATTTCGATTAGGGTCATATTCTATGGTTACGATCCTAGCAGATATGTCTTTTTCATTCCGTCGAAAATCGATTTTACGGTATAGACGCTTATGGCCTCCTCCTCTATGCCCTGCGGTAATGATTCCCCTGGAATTACGACCTTTACCACAGCGATGCTGTCCATAGATCAAATTATTTCGCGGATTGGATTTCACTTGACTGTCTACGGATCCTTTGCGTATGCTCGGGGTAGAAGTTTTGTATAAATGTATCGCCGTGTTATTTAGTATTTTTTTTTCTTTTTTTTTTTTACTTAAATTCTTTTCTCTTCTCTATAAGAGGTAAAATAGAATAACCCGGTTGAAGCGTAATGATCATACGTCTGTAATGCATTGTATGTCCCATAATGGGTCCCATTCTTCTACCCTTTCCCGGGAGTTGATGACTATTTATAGCTATTACTTTGATGCCAAAGAAGAGTTCGACCCAATGCTTTATTTCTGTCCTAGTTGATCCTGATTCGACATTAGAAGTATATTGATTGTTCCCCAATAACCGAATACTTTTTTCTGTAAAGACTACATATTTGATTCCATCCATAAATCTACTTTCTTCCCCACGAGTTCCAGTATCGATAAGAATTCTAGTTCTTACTCTTCATATGTTATGGTTGGTATGAATATACCATACCAATTCGTTATGTATGGATGATGAGATTCCATTGATACGGAGCCAGTGGAACTAGCCTTATTGAATGTCCCCGTTGGCCTGCATCCAGCAGGAATTGAACCTACGAATTCGCCAATTATGAGTTGGGCGCTTTAACCATTCAGCCATGGATGCTTCACTGGGGTCATTGTACATCGCGAGTGACCCAAATTCAATTCACTTAGATTCTTTTGGATTCTTTAGGAGGAATCAATGAAATGAGAGGACATCAATTCAAATCCTGGATCTTCGAATTGAGAGAAATCAAGAATTCTCGCGATTTCTTGGATTCATGGATCCAACCCGATTCGGTGAAATCTTTCACTTCCCTTTTTTTCCACCAAGAGCGCTTTATGAAACTTTTTGATTCCCGAATTTGGAGTGTCCTAATTTCACGTGATTCACAGGGTTCAATTCGTCGACATTGCACGATCAAAGGTGTAGTACTGCTTGTACTTGTAGTAGCGGTCCTTATATACAATCGAAATAGGGTCGAAAGAAAAAATATCTATTTGATGGGGCTTCTTCCTAAACCTCTGCGTTCCATTGGACCCCCCAATTATACATTGAAAGAATCCCTTTGGTCTTCCAATCTCAATAGGTTGATTGTTTCGCTCCTGTATCTTCCAAAAGGGAAAAAGATCTATGAGAGTTGTTTCATGGATCCGAAAGAAAGTACTTGGGTTCTTCCAATAACTAAAAAGTGTATCATGTCTGAATCTAACTGGGGTTCGCGGCGATGGAGGAATGTGATCGTAAAAAAGAGGAATTCCAGCTGTAAGATATCGAATGAAATTGCAGTTGGAATTGAGATCTCATTCAAAGAGAAAGATATAAAATATCTGGAGTTTTTTTTTGTATCCTATACGAATGATCCGATCCGCAAGGACCATGATTGGAAATTCTTTGACCGCCTTTCTCCGAGTAAGAAGCGAAACATAATCAACTTGAATTCGGGACAGCTATTCGAAATTTTAGTGAAACATTTGATTTGTTATCTCATGTCTGCTTTTCGTGAAAAAAGACCAATTGAGGGGGGGGGTTTCTTCAAACAACAAGGAGCTGAGGCGACTATTCAATCAAACGAGATTGAACATGTTTCCCATCTCCTCTCGAGAAACAAGGGGGGTATTTTTTTGCAAAATTGCGCTCAATTTCATATGTGGCAATTCCGCCAAGATCTCTTCGTTATTGGGGGGAAGAATCGGCACAAATCAGATTTTTTGAGGAACGTCTCGAGAGAGAATTTGATTTGGTTAGACAATGCGTGGTTGGTAAACAGGAATCGGGTTTTTAGCAAGGTACGGAATGTATCGTCAAATATTCAATATGATTCCATAAGATCCATTTTCTTTCAAGTAACGGATTCTAGCCAATCGAAAGGATTTTCTGATCAATCCATAGATCCTTTTAATTCCATTAGTAATGAGGGTTCGGAATATCACACATTGATCAATCAAACAGAGATTCAGCAACTAAAAGAAAGATCAATTCTTTTAGATACTTCCTTTCTTCAAACGGAACGAACAGAGATAAAATCAGATCGATTCTCAAAATACCTTTCCGGATATTCCTCAATGGCTCGGCTATTCCCGGAACGTGAGAAGCAGATGAATAATCATCTGCTTCCAGAAGAAATAGAAGAATTTCTTGGGAATCCTACAAGATCAATTCGTTCTTTTTTCTCTGATAGATGGTCAGACCTTCATCTGGGTTTGAATCCTACCGAGAGGTCGACTATAGATCAGAAATTGTTGAAGAAACAACAAGGTGTTTCTTTTGTCCCTTCGAGGCGATCGAAAAATAAAGAAATAGTTGATATATTCAAGATAATTACGTATTTACAAAATACCTCCTCAGTTCATTCGATTGCAGCAGATCCGGGATGGGATATGGTTCCGAAGGATGAACCGGATATGGACAGTTCCAATAAGATTTCATTCTTGAACGAAAATGCATTTTTTGATTTATTTCATCTATTCCATGATCGGAACAAAGGGGGATACAGGTTGCACCACGAGTTTGAATTAGAAGAGACATTTCAAGAAATGGCAGATCTATTCACTCTATCAATAACCGAGCCGGGTTTAGCCTATCATAATAAGGAATTTAGCTTGTCTATTGATTCCTACGGAAAATTATTGAATGAGAACTCCGGGGATGAATCGAAAAAGAAATCTTTATTGGTTCTACCTTCTATTTTTGATGAAGAGAATGAATCTTTTTATCGAAAGATAAAAAAAAAATCGGTCCGGATCTCCTGCGGGAATGATTTGGAAGATCCAAAACCAAAAATAGCGGTATTTGCTCATAACAACATAATGGAGGCGATCCATCAATATAGATTGATCCGAAATCAGATTCAAATCCAATATAGTACCTACGGGTACATAAGAAATGTATTGAATCGATTCTTTTTAATGAATCGACCCGATTGCAACTTCGCATATGGAATTCAAAAGCATCCCATAGGAATTCAAAAGCACCCAATAGGAAATGATATTCTGAATCATCTAACTATAATAATAGATAAGATCAACCAACATTTATCCAATTTGAAAAAGATTAAGAAGAAGTGGTTCGATCCTCTTATTTCTCGAACCGAGAGATCCACGAATCTGGATCCTAATGTATATAGATACAAATGCTCCAATGGAAGCAAGAATTTCCAGGAATATTTGGAGCATTTCGTTTCTGAGCAGAAACACCGTTTTCAAGTAATGTTCGATCGATTACGTATTAATCAATATTCGATTGATTGGTCCGAGGTTATCGACAAACAAGATTTGTCCAAGTCACTTCGTTTCTTTTTGTCCAAGTCACTTCTCCTTTTGTCCAAGTCGCTTCTCTTTTTATCTAAGTCACTTCCTTTTTTCGTTGTGAGTTTCGGGAATATCTCCATTCATAGGGCCGAAATCCACATCTATGAATTGAAAGGTCTGAATGATCAACCCGGCAATCAGTTGTTAGAATCAATAGGTGTTCAAATCGTTTATTTGAATAAATTGAAACCCTTCTTATTGTATGATCATGATACTTCCCAAAGATCGAAATTTTTAATCAATACAGGAACAATATTACCTTTTTTGTTCAACAAGATACAAAAGTGCATGATTGACTCATTCCGTACTAGAAAAAATCGCAGGAAATCCTTTGAGAACACGGATTCCTATTTATCAATGATATCCCACGATCGAAACAATTGGTTGAATCCTCAGAAAAGTTCATTGATATCTTCTTTTTATAGAGCAAATAGACTTCAATTCTTGAATCATCCCCATCGCTTCTGGTTCTATTGTAACAAAGGATTCCATTTTTATGGGGAAAAGACCCGTATCCATAATTATGATTTTACATATGCACAATTCCAAAATATCTTGTGCATTCGCAACAAAATATTTTCTTTGTGTTTCAGTAAAAAAAAACATGTTTTGGGAGAGAGAGAGACTATTTCACCAATTGAGTCACAGGTATCTGGCATATTCATACCTAACAATGTTCCACAAAGTGGTAACGAAACGTATAACTTGTACAAATCTTTCCATTTTTCAATTCGATCCGATCCATCCGTTCCTATTTACTCGATTGCAGACATTTCTGGAACACCTGTAATAGAGGAACAAATAGTCAATTTTGAAAGAACTTATTGTCAGCTTCTTTCAGATATGAATCTATCTGATTCAGAAGGGAAAAACTTGCATCACTATCTCCGTTTCAATTCAAACATGGGTTTGATTCACACTCCATGTTTTGAGAAATATGTGCCGTCCGGAAAGAGGAAAGAACTGAGTCTTTGTCTAAAGAAAAACGTCGAGAAGGGGGAAGTAGGTAGAACCCTTCAACGAGATAGTGCTTTTTCAAATCTCTCAAAATGGAATTTGTTCCAAACCTATATGCCATGGTTCCTTACTTGGACGGGGTGTAAATATCTTTATTTCACCTTAAAAAACAATATTTATTTGATATTGAATATTCCCTTTCAATATTCCCTAAGTGGCAGTCAAAATTTTGTGTCCGTTTTTCATGATATTATGCATGGATCAGATATATCATGGCCAATTCCTCAGAAAAAGTGGTGGTCGATTCTTCCACAACGGAATCTGATAAGTGAGAGTTCGAGTAAGTGTTTACAGAATCTTCTTCTGTCCGAAGAAATGATTCATCGAAATAATGAGTCACCCATTCCATTGATATGGACACATCTGAGATCACCAAATGCTTGGGAGTTCCTCTATTCAATTCTTTTCCTTCTTCTTGTTGCTGGATATCTCGTTCGTACACATCTTCTCTTTGTTTTCCGAGCCTCTAGTGAGTTACAGACAGAGTTAGAAAAGATCAAATCTTTGATGATTCCATCATACATGATTGAGTTGCGAAAACTTCTGGATAGGTATCCTACATCTGAACTTAATTCTTTCTGGTTAAAGAATCTCTTTCTAGTTGCTCTGGAACAATTAGGAGATTCTCTGGAAGAAATACGGGATTCTGCTTCTGGCGGCAACATGCTATTGGGTGGTGGTCCCGCTTATGGGGTCAAATCAATACGTTCTAAGAAGAAATATTTGAATATCAATCTCATCGATCTCATCAGTATCATACCAAATCCCATCAATCGAATCACTTTTTCGAGAAATACGAGACATCTAAGTCGTACAAGTAAAGAGATCTATTCATTGATAAGAAAAAGAAAAAACGTGAACGGTGATTGGATTGATGATAAAATAGAATCCTGGGTCGCGAACAGCGATTCGATTGATGATGAAGAAAGAGAATTCTTGGTTCAGTTCTCCACCTTAACGACGGAAAAAAGGATTGATCAAATTCTATTGAGTCTGACTCATAGTGATCGTTTATCAAAGAATGACTCTGGTTATCAAATGATTGAACAACCGGGATCCATTTACTTACGATACTTAGTTGACATTCATAAAAAGTATCTAATGAATTATGAGTTCAATAGATCCTGTTTAGCAGAAAGACGGATATTCCTTGCTCATTATCAGACAATCACTTATTCACAAACCTCGTGTGGGGCTAATAGTTCTCATTTCCCATCTCATGGAAAACCCTTTTCGCTCCGCTTAGCCCTATCCCCTTCTAGGGGTATTTTAGTGATAGGTTCTATAGGAACTGGACGATCCTATTTGGTCAAATACCTAGCGACAAACTCCTATGTTCCTTTCATTACGGTATTTCCGAACAAGTTCCTGGATGACAAGCCTAAAGGTTATCTTATTGACGATATCGAT